ATATTTTTTTTATACATGTCAAAGTGATGGAAAACGAAGAATTTCTTTTACATATCCATCCAGTTTATCCGCTTTTTTTGAAATGCTACGACAAAAAATGTATTTTTCTTTTTTTACAACAAAAAAATTCGTTTGTGATGAACTGGATAAATTCTTCTATGATGAACTGCATAATTCTTATTGTTGGATTTATACCAATGAAAAAAAATGGAGGAACCTAAGGAACGAGTTTAGAGATCGAATTGAAGCCCTAGACAGAGGATCTCCTTATCTGGATGTACTCGAAAAAAAGACTCGATTATGCAATAATCAAACTAAAGAAGAATACTTGCCTAAAATATATGATCCTCTCTTAAACGGATCCTATCGTGGAATAATTAACAAATTTTTTTTACCTTCAATCCTAAATGAAACTTCAGTCAAAAATTCGATAGAGACAAATTTTATAAATAAACTCAATAAAGTTCATAGTATCCTTCTTTTTAAGGGTAAGGAACTTAATGTTCATAATTTTGAGGAATTGTACCATAAATTGGAAGGGAAAATAGCTACATTGGAAGAGAAATTGGTCCAGAAATTGGACCAGAAATTGGAAGAGAAGTTGGGACAGAAAATATATACATTGGATAAAAAAGCATTAGCAAGAGAATTGAGTTTTTTAATCGATGAATTTGCTGAAGAATCAACATCCAATTTGAAAGGAATTTCTTTATTTCCGGAACAAAGACGAATTGATTCAGAAGATCCAGAAAAAGTTTTGAAATTTTTAATCGAAAGAGTCATAATTGATCCCATCATTCAAACAATATGCGATACAGCCATAATTCCTCCCGTGGAAAAAACAACTCGAAAAAAATCGATTGGAATAAATAAAAAAGTCCCCCAATGGTCATACAAATTATTCAGCGAGGTAGAACAACTCGGAAAAACTGCAACAACGGAAGAGGGGGAAGAGTGGATAGTAGATCATCAAATTCGCTCGAGGAAAGCGAAACGTATAGTTCTTTTTACGCGGGGTCCGGAGGAAGCAGAGAATGCCGACCCTAGTATCAAAACTATGACGAAGCCTGATGAAATAGAAGAAGTGGATATGATAGATTATCCCTATGAAGCGGATTTTCGTCGAGACATAATCACAGGTTCTATGCGTGTTCAAAGACGTAAAACCCTTACGGGGAAAATGTTTCCCTTATATCCGTATTCCCCACTTTTTTTCGACAGGGTAGGATTTTCTTGGGATGTTCTTTTCGAACCATTCATATTATCAGTAATTGAGATTTACGACCTAATACAAGACATTTTTAGAAAGGGTATAAAAGGAAGCGTAGCAAAAAGAATAAAGAGGTTGAAAAAACAAAAAAAAATGTACATGGAGGAAAACAAAAGCTACGAAGAAATTCAAAAAGAAGTCAATGAAATGGAAAAGGGGCGGGACGGGCAGACGGAAATGGAACGAATAGAAAGGACACGAGAAAGAATATCAGACCTCTATGATATCCTTATTTATGCTCATGGAATAAGAGCTTTGATTTTACTAATTCAGTCGAGGCTTAGACAATCTATTGTATTACCTTCGTTGATACTAGCTAAAAATATTGTCCGTTTCTTATTACGCCAAGAGTCCGAGTGGGAGCAGGATATAAGGGAGATGAATAAAGAAGTGTATGTTATATGCACCTATAATGGTATGCCAGTACTAGAACCAGGAAGAAACGGAATTTTTCCCCAAAACTGGGCCACAGAGGGTATACAAATAATGATACGATTTCCTTTCCGTCTGAAACCTTGGCACCGATCTAAGATACGACCTTCTCATAGGGATCAAAATGCAAAGCAGGAAAGTCCTGCTGCTTTTTTAACGATTTGGGGACTGGAAACTGACCGTCCTTTTGGTTCTCCTCTCGTAGGACTTGGTATTTTGTTTAGTTATTATTTTGGACCCCCTTTGAAAAAACTCCAAAAAGCAATTAGAAAATGGAGTTTTCGAGTTCTAAAAAGTTTCAAAGAAAGAACCCAATTTTTGTTTCTAAAGGTCCCAAAAGAACAAAAAAAATGGAGAGAGGATTCGAGTGAAATAAAAAAAGATTCTATAATAAATAATCAGATTATTCATGAATCATCCATTCAAACCCGATCTATGGATTGGACAAATTATTCACTGACAGAAATCAAAATGAAAGATCTGACTGATAGAACAAGCACAATCAGAAATCAAATAGAAAGAATTACAAAAGACAAGACAAATGGATTTCGAACTCTAAAGATAAATATGAGTCCTAACAAAACAAGTTATGGTGCTCAAAAATTAGCATCACTAAAAAATCTTTTTCAGATATTCAAAAGAAGAAATGATCGATTAATCCGTAAATCACATTATTTTTTAAAATGGATCGTGGAAAGGATATACACGGATATCCTTCTAGAGAGCTTTCCATATATCATTAATCGTCTTACTAATAGTCTTTATAGGCCCATGATCATTATCAAACTTTTTCGTAAATTCAAAAAAAAATATATTTTTGATACAAAAGAGAAAAAGATAATTGAGCGTCTTTCAACTATACAAAAAAAACTTTCACCTTCGCGTATTCGTCATAAGATTCAGACGAAGTCGGGGGTTTCTTTTAAATTATCCCTCGTGTCACAGGCCTATGTATTTTACAAATTATCACAAACCCAGGTTATTAACTTGTATAAGTTAAGATCTGTCCTTCAATATGACGGAGCATCTTTATTTCTTAAGAATGAAATAAAAGATTCTTTTCGAAGACAAGGAATAATTTCTTACGAATTAAAGCATAATAAACTTCAGAATTCTGGAAGGAATCAATGGAAAAATTGGTTAAAGAGTCATTATCCATACGATTTCTCTGAGCAAAAATGGTCTAAATTAGTACCGCAAAAATGGCGAAATAGAGTCAATCAACATTGTAGGGTTGAAAATCAAAATTTAATCAAACGGGATTCATCTGAAAGAGAGGAAAAGGTTTCGTTATTGCTAAATAAAAACGATCATTTTCAAAAAATGTATAGATATGATCTTTTAGCATATCAATCGATTTATTATGAAGATAAGAAGGACTCATATAATTACAACATACATAAACCGAAATTTGTTGATATGGGGGCGAGTATCCCTATTACTCATTTTATAAGAAAAGATTATTTTATGTATATAAAAAATCCAGATAGAAAATATTTGGATACGAAAGGTCTTTTTTATCTCAAAATTAATAAAGATAAAGAAATCAACCCATCCAATCAAAAAAAGAAAAGAAACCCCTTTGATTGGATGGGAATGAATGAAGAAAGACTAAATCGTCCTGTATCGAAGCCGATACCTTGGTTATTCCCACAATTTGAGTTATTTTTTAATGTATATAAAATGAAACCGGGGTTTATACCAATCCATTCACTTCTTTTTCATTTGAATGAAGATGTTAGTCAAAATAAAAATATCACTAAAAAGAAAAAAGGGGATCTTCTACTATCAAATGAAAAAGAAAAAAAATATTTTGAATTAGCGAATCAAGAAGAAAAAAAAACCATAGGTCAAAGAGATCTCGCATCAGATGCCCAAAACCGAGGGAACCCCGAATCTGTTCTCTCAAACCAACAAAAATATATGGAAGAACTTTATACGAAATCAGATATGAAAATGGGTAGAACGAAAAAGAAATCCAAAAGCATTTGGACTTGGGAAATAGACTTAGATGCGTTCATGAAAGGATCTTTTGCTTTGCAATTGAAATGGCTGCTGAGTCCTTTGACTATGGAATTATTCGATTATGCGCTGTCCGTACTTGAATGGGAAAAGGAAAGCAGAATGACAACAAAGTTTGGTTTCGGCTTTATTAAGAAGGAGGAGTTAACTCTGGATCCAATGCTAATCCGGGATTTGAATCTTTCAAAAATCCTAAAAGAGGGAATATTTATTATCGAACCCGTTCGTATACCTGTAAAACATAATGTAGAATTTCTTATGTATCAAACCATAAGGATTTCTTTGGTTCATGAGATTAAACAAAAAAAGAATCAAAAAAGATACAGAGAAATTATGGATAAGAATCATTTTGAGGAATCGATTGCAAGACACCAAATGATGACGAAAAATAGAAACAAAAATCATTATGATTTGCTTGTTCCTGAAAATCTTTTCTCGTCTAGACGGCGTAGAGAATTGAGAATTCTAAGTTGTTTCAATTCAAGGAATAGTAATTGTGTGGATAAAAATGCAGTATTTTGCAATGGGAACAAGGTAAAAACCTGCGGTCAATTTTTGGATGAAAGCAAAGATCTTGATAGAGATAAAATGAAATTAATGAAATTAAAATTCTTTCTTTGGCCCAATTATCGATTAGAAGATTTAGCTTGTATGAATCGCTATTGGTTTGATACTAATAATGGTAGTCGTTTCAGTATGTTAAGGATACATATGTATCCACGATTGAAAATTGATTGATGATACAATTGTCTTATATATCCCCTACCCTATATATCGATATCGGGTGGATAAATAGCTGCGCATATGCCTTGTCTTACATCCTTTTTTGATACATGAATACTAATTCAATGACGTATCAATTAGATCATAAAATGAATCAATAAGGAAATTCGGATTGATTATTGTGTATACCAGATCAAAATACCTCGCATTATTATTACTGATCAGTCAAATTCATATTCGTAAAATAAAAATAGGAAATTAATAAAAAAATTGACGCATAGAATAAATAAAAAAAAAGATAAGAAGAAATGCGGCCCCCACCTACATACTTGAAACCTTCTCCTATAAGAAAACTTGTAATACCCAACCCGTTTGGAATTCCATCAATTACCCGTCTGTCAAAAAAATGAACTAGTTCGGACAATCCTCTTACACTACGAATTACGTATGTTGTATAAAAAGAATCTATGTAACCACGATGATGCGCCCAATCATATATTACATTTTTTATTTTGTCTGAAAAAAAACCAGTTGTATGTCTTTTTTCAAAAAAATTAATTAAGTCAAAATTTTGTAAGGATGAATAAACGGGTTTATATAAAAAAGACGCTATAAGAATTCCAGAAAAAGCTAGACTAACTGAAAAGGTTGCATTTGTCACAAATTCAGACCAATCTAAAGAATTTTGATTATTCAATTTTGGATGTAAAAGGTTTATAGATGGGGTTAACCATTTGGACAATATATCAGGATCTATGCCTTCTTGATTGAAAGGAATTCCTATGAATCCAATGAACAAAGTAAATAAAATCAATACAAGCAGAGGGAATAACATAGTATTACCCGATTCGTGAGGGTATGGCGAAAATTTTGTATTGTCACAATTATTAATAATAAGAAAGGGTTGCATCGTTTTTTTTATATTTCCGTGTAAATTCTTAGAAACGCTTTCGTTATTATTGATTGGTAACAAAGGTACTAAACAAAAATTTTTGTTATTTTTAATAGGCTTCAGTCCTTCTTGACCCCATAAGGATATTGAATAGAAGGAACTGCTTCTTTTTCCATTGTAATTTTGAAAATGAACGTTTAAATGACCCTCAAACGTAAGTAAATAGATGCGAAACATATAAAATGCAGTTAATGCTGCTGTAGCCCAGGCTATGGTTGCGAAAATTGGTGAATACAACCAAGTATCATTAAGAATTTCATCTTTGGACCAAAAGCAAGCAAGGGGTGGAATACCAGAAAGAGAAAGTGTACCTAATAAAAAAGCAGTTTTTGTAATTGGCACGTGTTTTTTTAAGCCCCCCATAAAAACCATATTCTGGCTTTTCTCTGGAGAATACCCAACAACGGCTTCCATAGAATGAATAATGGATCCAGATCCTAAGAACAATAATGCTTTTGAGTAAGCATGAGTAATCAAATGAAATAAAGCAGCTCGATAAGACCCCATACCTAGAGCTAACATCATATACCCCAATTGCGACATTGTAGAATAAGCTAAACTTTTCTTAATGTCTTTTTGAGCAAGAGCTAACGTAGCTCCTAAAAGTACTGTTATTATACCTATTAAAGCGATTAGATTTCGTATAGAAGGAATGACTACCAAAAGAGGAAAAAGTCGAGCTACAAGAAAAATCCCCGCTGCTACCATAGTAGCAGCATGTATAAGAGCGGAAATAGGAGTAGGCCCCTCCATAGCATCAGGTAACCATACATGAAGTGGGAATTGGGCGGATTTGGCAACCGCCCCAGCAAACAATAAGAAAGTACATACAGTTCCAACTAAAAAATGGATTTCATTATTCGAAATCGAGGTATTGAATATTTCGAACAAATCTCGAAATTCGAAACTGCCCGTTAGCCAATAAAGACCTAAAATTCCTAATAATAAACCAAAATCCCCTACACGATTAGTTACAAACGCCTTTTGACAAGCATCTGCTGCAATAGGTCGTGTAAACCAAAAACCTATTAATAGATACGAACACATTCCAACCAATTCCCAAAAAATATAAATTTGTATTAAATTCGAACTAGTAACTAATCCAAGCATAGAAGTATTGAAAAAACTCAGATAAGCAAAGAATCTCAAATATCCTTCATCATGAGACATATAATTGTCACTATAAATAAGAACTAGAATACCAACAGTAGTTATTAACATTGACATAATAGAAGTAAGTGGATCAACCAAGTAACCAAACTCTAAAGAAAAATCATTATTGATGGTCCAAGACCATACAGATTGATAGATGGAACTGCTATTTATTTGCTGAATAGACAATTTTATTGAAAAAAGCATAACTAGACTTAACAAAGAAATACTAGGAAAAGCCCACATACGACGAAGTTTTTTTGTTGTTGTCGGAAAAAGAAGAAGCCCCGCTCCGATTAACACAGGAACTGTAAGTGGAATAAAAGGTATGATCCATGCATATTGGTATATATGTTCCATAAAAAATGAAATTTGATTTTAGCTTCACCGACTCTTACCTCTTTCAAAAGAGTTCAATAAAAAAATTAAGATATTCAATAATCTAATTTTCTTTCTATTCGAAATCGAAGAAAAAACATTTTATTAATATTCAACTCAAGAAGTTATAATTGGTCAAATGACAAAAGAGTTATTAGTGAAAGTGAATACTTAGTTATTAAATTAAATAAACTATAAACTATTGAAACCTATGAATATAGAGAATATAAAAAAGTTAGATTTTCCATTTGTATTTTTAGAAATCCTATAGGTATAAAAATGATAAAAAATTAGACCAAACAAAAAATACTTAAGTTTGATCCTGATAGGAATCACAAGATCCACAAAAATTCAGAACTATTTCCATTTTTTTATTGTAGTTTATTCAGAATGCGTTATTAGTTCTCTGCAGAACTCTTTTGTTGATTGTCTTCTATTCCAAAGCCAAGACTTTACTTTCGACTTTACATAACATAAAATGAAAAAAAAATGATAAAAACATATCAAATCAATTAAAGACCTAGTCTCATTTCAATTCAAAAAATATTAAAGAACAAATTCCACGTATTCGTTAAAAAGAGTAAAGTTTTTCCATTAAATAATTAGGTAAGAGTAGTTAACTCTTCTAAATTTGTCTCGATGTGTTTATTACATGACATGGAAACAAAATGTTAAATAAAAGTCACATAGCACAAATATACAGAAATAGAAGTCTAAAGTTTGCTTCTTTCTTTTTTTACGGCACACCCTATTCCATAAATAGAAATTTGAATCATAAAAATAGAAGAAAATGGGAGTCTATTATAATATGTCATTTTCATATATTTCTCGTTTTATAAAAAACTTAGAAGAGAAAAAGGGTCTCTAACTACAAAACTAGGACAAAAGGATTCCGTTGCTTTGAACAATAGATGTCTTTCACATCCAACTCTAACAATGAATAACATAACCTTTTTTAAAAATGGCAGTTCCAAAAAAGCGTACTTCAATTTCCAAAAAGCGTATTCGTAAAAATATTTGGAAAAGAAAAGGATATTCGGCAGCATTAAAAGCTTTTTCATTAGCGAAATCTCTTTCTACCGGTAATTCAAAAAGTTTTTTTATACAAAAAATAAGTAATCAAATATTAAAATAATCTAAATCGATCTGACTCAAAAAAACTTCTAAAAAATTTCCTTTAGAATTTTGATTCATAAAACACAAAAAAGCATTGAAATTGTAAATATAGAATTAATGCTTTGTATTCAGTACTATTTTTTATCGACATGAAATAGAACTTGCTTCTCTCTTATGATATGTAAACTAAACCTTTCTTTTTTTTTTTTCAGTTATGGGATGGGGATTCTTACTTTCCCCATCAACCGATTGATCCCAATAAAAAAAATGAAAGGGTTTTTCTATTGACGGAAGAACAAACAAAAAATCCTTAGTCAAAAAGGAGCCATTAATAGAATGGATTCAATGAAAAACCTTCCCCCCTGATTGATTATGTCTCTGAATTGTTATATATCTTCTTATTTAATTTATTTGAAAATAGAAATGAAAAAATGATATTTTTCATTTCTATTTTGTGGGATATTATGTACTAAGAATTTTGCTTGGGTAATCAAAATATATCTTTATAACTTAAAAAAAAGTATTGGTGTATATATTCATGTATTCCTTCAAATTTTGAATGATTTTTATAATATCGCCGTTTCTTTTTTAAATCTCGACGATTAAAGAGAAATAGGGTATTATATATTATGATTTCAAACAAGCCGCTATGGTGAAATCGGTAGACACGCTGCTCTTAGGAAGCAGTGCTAGAGCATCTCGGTTCGAGTCCGAGTAGCGGCACAGCATTTGAGAAATTCGAAAAAAGAAGCGAAGAGTTCTAGAATGAATGAATAATAATCATCACAATGAAATTTAGTTCGTTCTTAATTTAGATTTCATGCGTTGTAATTGCGGGATCTTTTTTCTTTATATATATATTCTTAATTCTTATTCTTATGATATTTTTGACTTTAGAGCATCTTTTCAATCATCTTTCCTTTTCGATCGTTTCAATTGTAATTACAATTTATTTAATAACTTTAGTAGTCAACGAAATAGTAGAACTAGATGATTCGTTAGAAAAGGGTATGATACTTACGTTTTCCTGTATAACGGGATTATTAGGCATTCGGTGGACTTTTTCGGGTCATTTCCCGTTAAGTGATTTATATGAATCATTAATTTTCCTTTCGTGGAATTTTTATATTATTCATATGATTCCTTATTTTAAAAAACAGAAAAAAATGTTAAGTGCAATAACGGCACCCGGTGCTATTTTTACCCAGGGCTTTGCTACTTCGGGTTTTTTAGCCCAAATGAAACAACCCACAATTTTAGTACCTGCTCTCCAATCCCAGTGGTTAATGATGCATGTAAGTATGATGATATTGGCTTATGCAGCTCTTTTATGTGGATCATTATTATCAGTAGCTCTTCTAGTCATTACATTTCAAAACACTATAACTCCCAAAAGAAAACTTTTATTAAACGAGTCCTTGTTCTTTGAGAAGATCCAATCCACGAATGAAGAAAACAACATTTTACAAGGCACCTATCTCTTTTCTCTTAGGAATTATTATAGGTCCCAGTTAATTGAACAATTAGATCATTGGAGTTCACGTGGTATTGGTCTAGGATTTATCTTTTTAACCATAGGTATTCTTTCAGGAGCAGTATGGGCTAACGAAGCGTGGGGATCCTATTGGAATTGGGACCCAAAGGAAACGTGGGCATTCATTACTTGGACCATATTCGCGATTTATTTGCATATTAAAACAAATATAAATTTGAAAAGTGAAAATTCTGCGATTGTGGCTTCTATAGGATTTCTTATAATTTGGATATGCTATTTTGGGGTCAATCTATTAGGAATAGGATTACATAGTTATGGTTCATTTTTATTAAAAAATTGAATTGAAGAAAGGACCTAACCTGACGAATACAACCACAGAACAGGGTATATCCCATATACATATAAAAAGAAGCAGGCCTCGTCGAGAACCATTTCAATCAAGTAGTATAGTGATTCAAATGGTTCTCACAAACGTCAAACTATCCGATTCAAATTCCAATTCGTTTTTTTGCGTTACGTAAAAAAATTTTTTTAATTAAAACTATCTATAAAAAAAATTCGATAGAATAGCTTGTACCTTCTCAACCGATAATGAGAGAACGAAATCGGGGTAAATGCCAATACCTATTACTGGTAGAAAGATAACTAGTGAAACAAATAACTCTCTCGGACCCGAATCAAAAAAAGAAGAGTTTGCACTATTTAATAACTTGTATCCATAGAACATTTGGCGTAACATAGATAATAAATAAATAGGAGTTAATATCATTCCAATTGCCATGCCAAAAGTAATTAGGACTTTTGACATTAAAAAAAATTTTTGACTGGTAATTATTCCAAAAAAGACTATTAATTCGGCAAAAAAACCACTCATGCCCGGTAACGCAAGGGAAGCCATTGAAAAAGTAGTGAAGAGGGTGAATATTTTTGGCATTGAAACGGCTATTCCGCCAATTTCGTCGAGATAAACAAGACGTATTCTATCATAACTAGTTCCTGCTAGGAAAAAAAGCGCAGCACCAATAAATCCATGAGAGATTATTTGTAAAATGGCCCCGTTGAATCCCGTATCAGTTATAGAACTAATTCCGATAATTATGAAACCCATATGAGATACAGAGGAATATGCTATTCTCTTTTTTAAATTACGTTGACCCAAAGATGCTGAAGCTGCATAGATTATTTGTATTGTGCCTACTATCACCAACCAAGGAGAAAATATAGAATGAGCGTGAGGTAATAATTCCATATTGATCCGAACCAACCCATAGGCTCCCATTTTTAAAAGGATTCCGGCTAAAAGCATACAAGTACTGTAATGTGCTTCTCCATGGGTATCTGGTAACCATGTATGTAGAGGTATAATCGGCAATTTGACAGCAAAAGCAATAAGAAATCCAATATAGAATATTATTTCTAATCCCGCTGGATACGATTGATTAGTTAACGTTTCCAAATTTAATGTTGGTTCGGTAGAACCATATAACCCAATACCCAGAACTCCCATTAACAAAAAAATGGAACCCCCTGCAGTGTACAAAATAAACTTTGTCGCTGAATATAGACGCCTCTTTCCTCCCCATATGGATAAAAGTAGATAAACGGGAATTAATTCTAATTCCCACATTAGAAAAAAAAGTAAAAGGTCTCGAGAAGAAAATAATCCTATTTGACCACTATACATTGCTAACATTAAGAAATGGAATAATCGGGAATCCCGAGTAACCGGCCAAGCCGCTAAAGTAGCTAAAGTCGTGATGAATCCCGTCAGTAAAACGGGTCCTATAGAAAGCCCATCTATTCCCAATCGCCAGTGGAAATTAAAAAAGCGAATCCAGTTATAATCTTCGGCCAGTTGGATTAATGGGTCGTCTGGCTGGAAATGATAACAGAATACATAGGTTGTTAGTAGGAATTCTAAAATACATATACACAAAGTATACCATCTAATTACCTTATTGCCCCTATGAGGTAGAAAGAAAATGAATGAACCCGCAAATATAGGCAAAACGACAATTAAGGTTAACCAAGGAAAAAAATTCATGGTAAAGACAAAATACACTTGGACTAAAAAACCCGTACTCGAATAAGCCGAAAATAAAATATAGATTTTTATTTCGTTTTAGTTCGAGCGCGGGTTTTTGTCGATAAAAAAATCAAAAGGATTCGATTGGAGTTTTCTGGAACGTATTAATAAGCTAGACCCATACTGCGAGTTGTTTCATGCCACAAATAAACCCGAACACTCAAAAAATCGGTTGGACAGGCGGATTCGCATCTCTTACAACCAACGCAGTCCTCTGTTCTTGGGGCGGAAGCTATTTGTTTAGCTTTACACCCGTCCCAAGGTATCATTTCTAATACATCTGTGGGGCAGGCTCGGACACATTGAGTACATCCTATACATGTATCATAAATCTTTACGGAATGTGACATTGGATCTATACCTGTTTTTGAATCTCATGAATTTTCGATCTAGTATAACCCTGTATTGTATGTAAATGAATTATCTATTTAAAGACCAGACGAATCGATGATTCACCAGAATTTGTCGAATCAACTTTTTCTGGGTCGGTTTTGAAAAGAGGTACAAAATACTTTGATTTCTGAGTTTTTTGAAGATTCTACATATCTAGTAATCTAATTTGAATTGCTAACTATTCAAATTTCTATAATACTAATATTATAAAAAATAATACTACTTATTCAACAAATTCGATTGATTAATACGAGTTGATTTTCTGTTACGATAAATTGCCGAAACAATAGCCAGCCCAATAGCTGCTTCAGCGGCTGCAATCGCCATAACAAAAATGGAGAAAATGTTTCCTTTCAACTGACGACTATCAAAAAAGTCAGAAAATGTTACGAAATTTAGATTCACTGCATTCAATATAAGTTCCAGACACATAAGAGCTCGCACTAAATTTCGGCTTGTGATTAATCCATAGATACCGATCGAAAATAAATAGGCACTCAAAACAAGTACATGTTCGAGCATCATTGAGCAACTCCTTATCAATCTTGATTTATTTCATTTCAATATGAACAAGAATTTAATTCACTCGAATATAACAAAAAAAAATACGGAGCAAAGAAAGATGGTAGTAATAGATTGACTTTTCTATTTTCTATTATAGTATACATAAATGAAAATAGAATTGAAGGAATACGAGAAAACGGAATAACGTTTGCTTTGGAAGGATGCTTTTCAAGATTTTTCATTTTATTGACGGGCCACGGCAATTGCACCTATCAAAGCAACTAAAAGAATTATAGAAATGAGTTCAAACGGGAGAAAAAAATCTGTTGATAAATGAATTCCAATTTGTTGACTATTATTTATCAAATCTTGTTCTATAATCTGGTTGAATTTTGTAGTCCAAATAATTCCGTACCAGGACGTATTTAGAATAGTACTAATTAATAAAACAAAAATACTGGTACAAACTAACAAAGTAATTCCGTCCCCAAGAGTCCAAAGACGGAAATTTTTGTCATATTCTAACCCGTTGACGAACATTACAGCAAATATTATTAAAACATTTATAGCTCCTACGTAAATAAGGAGTTGTGCAGAAGCTACAAACTGAGAGTTTGCTAGAATATAGAATAAAGATATACAAACAAGAACCAATCCCAACGAAAAAGCAGAAAAAATTGGATTGGTAAATAATATCACCCCTAGGCCTCCTACTATAAGACCTGATCCCAGAAAGACTAAAAGAAAATCATGTATTGGTCCAGGTAAATCCATTCGATGAAAAAAGATATAAAAATCGGACTCTTTCATGATCTTATTGAACTGACCAGGAGAAAATAAGTTAAGTTGATCTATTTACCTAGTTGAATGCAGCATGCGAATTGATGTCGGTGCGGTTAGTAGACTAATCACGTTCTTTATCTGAAAGGCTAGTTCGAATATAGTTGAAACCATTCCATTAAAAAAAATTTCCAAGTAAATCCTCCATTTTCATGAACCACTCAGATCAATAGTTTTTATGTTTAGTTTTTTTTCTTTGTAAATAACTAAAAAGAAAAACCTTAGTAATCAAAAATGAATCAAGGTATTTCTTTTTTATTTAATTGAGGCCAATTCGAGATCGTTCGAATTGTGTAATCGTCAATTATTGAAATTGGTAAACGGCCTAAAGCAATTTGATTATAATTTAATTCATGACGATCATACGTAGAAAGCTCATATTCTTCAGTCATTGATAAACAATTTGTTGGGCAATACTCAACGCAATTACCGCAAAATATACAGATTCCGAAATCAATACTGTAATTAAGTAACCGTTTCTTTCGAATATCTGTTTCCAATTTCCAATCTACAACAGGTAGATCTATAGGACATACACGAACACATACTTCACAAGCAATGCATTTATCGAATTCAAAGTGGATTCGACCACGAAAACGTTCTGATGTGATCAATTTTTCATAAGGGTATTGAATAGTTACAGGTAAACGATTGGCGTGGGATAAGGTAATCAAAAAACCTTGACCAATGTACCTAGCCGCCCGTACTGTTTGTTGACCATAATTCAGGAACCCAGTTACCATAGGGAACATATCCTAAATATCGATAAAAAATTTTTTGTTTGTTTCTTTCTCTTGTTGGAGACAAGTTATCAATTTAGTTACTAGTGAATAGAAAATATTCTATTTTGCTTATATTATAGTGAAAGGAGTTGGGAAGAAGTTGTTAATAATAAATTACCTAACGAAATGGGTAAAAGAAATTTCCATCCAAGATTTAATAATTGGTCCATTCTCAGTCTAGGTAACGTCCATCTTGTTGTGATGGAAATGAACAAGACCAAAAAGGTTTTCGCCAGTGTAATGAAAATACCAATTGTTGCTACAAAGACTCCATCCCTTGCATTTATTTCAAAAAGGTCAGGAACAAATATGTACGGAATAGAAAAATTCCAGCCTCCCAAGTAAAGAACTGTTACAAATAATGAAGAAACTAGTAGATTTAGATAGGAAGCAACATAAAATAAACCAAATTTAATACCCGAATATTCTGTTTGATAACCTGCTACTAATTCTTCCTCTGCTTCTGGTAAATCAAAAGGCAATCTTTCACATTCAGCTAGAGAAGAAATTAGAAAAACGAGAAATCCTATAGGTTGACGCCACAAATTCCACCCCCAAAAACCGTATTTGGACTGTGTCTCAACTATATCAACTGTACTTAAACTGTTAGATAATTCTAGTCGCTGATAAGATCACTGTTATCAGCGCTATTACAGAACCGTACATGAGATTTTCACCTCATACGGCTCCTCGAGGGTCCCACATAAATCTAAGGACTGCTTCGATATTATTTAATCTTTCTATTTCTATTTTTGTAGGATAAATAGCGTCAAAAGAAATCGAAAGGTCCTGAATTAGACCAACGGAATTCTGTCTGCTATACTAAAGGGCTTCTGAATTTATCTCATCCTTTACTTTTTGTTATTCGGTTTTTTTATTGAGACGTCATTTTAAACCTTCATAAAGCACTCTTTTTAGAAATAGTAATAGATATCTCGTCCTATCCTTTTTGATTACGAAAAAAAATTACCATGCAGTGTAGCTCTCTTAATACAGTTGGACAGCAAGAATAATCAAAAATTTTGCAATTCTATTTTTTCTATTTTTATTTCTTTTTTTGCTAAAAAAAGTAAAGGATTACTTCGTTCCTGATAGTCATTCACTTTAGCGGTGGATAGCAGCATACTCTAGATCGGAATTTTGGGGAGTACTACTTGATCATTTCTACTAATTTAAAGCCCCAATTAGTATTTCGTTTTTGCGGAATTTTTCCGAGAACTTAGAAAATCTCTATTACTAATCCTTTGTGTACCTTGGTGTTCCTAACCATCCACTCAGTTTTGCTCAATCTCTTCGACAATTCGTGTCATGTATAGTAATAGATGATAGCATGAACTCCAAAGAATCGATCCGTTTAACCCGCTTCAAGCCATGATAACAAATCCACCTGTCTTGGGGTATATAGTTTTTCTTTACTGCTTCTATTTGCTTCTATTAATCTTGGCATAATTCTTGTACATAGGAAATGAGACTCAATCTTTTTACTGCGAATTTCGAAGCTGTTTTCTTTCACTCATCTAACTATCTGGTTTAGTTCATTCTTAGAAAACTCTCGAAAGGAAAATGGTGTAAAATTTATGCCTCAACGAATCACACGTAGAGATATTGCTAACACACATAGAGTTAATGGTATTTCATAACTAATAGATTGGGCAGCAGCCCGTAGACCACCTAAAAAGGAATATTTATTATTTGATCCATAGCCTGACATAAGAAGTCCAATGGGAGCAATACTTGAAATGGCGATCCATAGAAAAACACCATTACTGAGATCGACTAGAATCAGTCGATAGCTAAAAGGAATTACTGAATAACTTAATAGAATTGATATGACTGCTATGGAGGGTCCAAGACTAAATAATCCCCCATCTCCTCTTGCTGGAAGAAGGTTCTCTTTGAAAAGTAATTTTGTTCCATCTGCTAGAGCTTGAAGAATTCCCAAGGGGCCAGCATACTCAGGTCCAATACGTTGCTGTATCCCTGCGGATATTTCTCTTTCTAACCATACAATTACTAGTACACCTATTGTGATTCCCAAAATAAGAATCAAAATAGGTACAAGCATCCATAGAGTCCCATAGACTTCTTTTAAGGATTCCAATATAGAAAAAGAATTAATAGCTTGTACTCCTGTTGTATTAATTATCATTTCAACGATCAATTTCTCCCATAATGATATCTATGCTACCTAGTATTGTCATAATATCAGCCAATTTCATTCTTTTAACTAACTGAGGAAGAATTTGTAAATTGATAAAACCCGGCGGGCGAATTTTCCATCTCCACGGAAAAGAACTCTGATCTCCTATCAAATAAATTCCCAATTCGCCCTTTGGGGCCTCGACTCTTACATAAAGTTCTTGTCTCGATAACTCAAATGTTGGAGACGGCTTTTTACTAATGAATCGATATTCAAAATTATTCCATTCAGGATCTCTTACTATATTAAAGCGCCGACTTTCCAAATTTTCATAGGGCCCCCCGGGAATTCCTTCTAGAGCTTGCTGAATAATTTTTACGGATTCCACCATTTCCCCAATTCGGATTAAATAACGAGCTAATGAATCGCCCTCTTTCTGCCATTGAACTTCCCAATCAAATTCTTCATAACATTCATAATTATCAACTTTACGAAGATCCCATTGTATTCCGGAAGCCCGTAACATTGGTCCTGACAATCCCCAATTTATTGCCTCTTCTCCGCCAATAATGCCTACCCCCTCGACTCGTTCTAAAAAAATTGGATTTCGCGTAATAAGCCTTTGATATTCAGCAATTGCTGTTAAAAAATACTCACAAAAATCCAAACATTTATCTATCCAGCCATAAGGTAGATCGGCAGCGACTCCTCCGATGCGAAAATAATTATGCATCATTCTCATGCCAGTGGCAGCTTCGAATAGATCATATATCAATTCTCTTTCTCTGAAAATGTAGAAGAAGGGGGTTTGTGCGCCAATATCCGCCATAAAAGGTCCAAGCCATAATAAATGAGAAGCTATACGACTTAGTTCCAACATAATAACTCGGATATAGCTAGCCCTTTTAGGTACTTGAATATTTCCTAATTGCTCGGGTGCATTTATAGTTATTGCTTCTGTGAACATAGTAGCTAAATAATCCCAACGTGTTACATAAGGCAAATATTGTATAATTGTTCGGTTTTCCGCAATTTTTTCCATTCCTCTGTGCAAATAACCCAATATTGGTTCACAGTCAACAACATCTTCGCCATCTAAAGTAACAATGAGTCGAAGAACGCCGTGCATTGATGGGTGGTGAGGCCCCATATTGACTATCATTAGATCTTTTCTTGTAACTGGTCCAGTCATAAAATTTTTCCTTATTTCTTCTTCCATGAATTGCTGAAAACAAAAAGAAGTTCATCAAAATTGAAGATCGAATAAATCAAAGAAAAGAATTATTCAAATTAACGTTTTTTTATCTCTCGAATATTCAATTGGTTAATTAATTCTTTATAGCGTACTCTATTATTTTTTAAAAAATAAGCCAGAAGTCGTTGACGTTTTCCCAAAATTTTCCGTAGACCTCTCTGAGATGAATAGTCTTTTTTGTGTAATTCCAAATGTGAGCTAAGTCTCCGTATCTTATTGGTGAAAGAGAATACTTGAAATTCAACAGACCCCTTCTTTTCTTCTTGCGAAATAACCGAGATGAATTCATTTTTTGGCATAACTATAGAAATCCATATAAATATATATATATAACTTCGTCAATTTTTTTATTAATTTCCTATTTTTATTTTACGAATATGAATTTGACTGATCAGTAATAATAATGCGAGGTATTTTGATCTGGTATACACAATAATCAATCCGAATTTCCTTATTGATTCATTTTATGATCTAATTGATACGTCATTGAATTAGTATTCATGTATCAAAAAAGGATGTAAGACAAGGCATATGCGCAGCTATTTATCCACCCGATATCGATATATAGGGTAGGGGATATATAAGACAATTGTATCATCAATCAATTTTCAATCGTGGATACATATGTATCCTTAACATACTGAAACGACTACCATTATTAGTATCAAACCAATAGCGATTCATACAAGCTAAATCTTCTAATCGATAATTGGGCCAAAGAAAGAATTTTAATTTCATTAATTTCATTTTATCTCTATCAAGATCTTTGCTTTCATCCAAAAATTGACCGCAGGTTTTTACCTTGTTCCCATTGCAAAATACTGCATTTTTATCCACACAATTACTATTCCTTGAATTGAAACAACTTAGAATTCTCAATTCTCTACGCCGTCTAGACGAGAAAAGATTTTCAGGAACAAGCAAATCATAATGATTTTTGTTTCTATTTTTCGTCATCATTTGGTGTCTTGCAATCGATTCCTCAAAATGATTCTTATCCATAATTTCTCTGTATCTTTTTTGATTCTTTTTTTGTTTAATCTCATGAACCAAAGAAATCCTTATGGTTTGATACATAAGAAATTCTACATTATGTTTTACAGGTATACGAACGGGTTCGATAATAAATATTCCCTCTTTTAGGATTTTTGAAAGATTCAAATCCCGGATTAGCATTGGATCCAGAGTTAACTCCTCCTTCTTAATAAAGCCGAAACCAAACTTTGTTGTCATTCTGCTTTCCTTTTCCCATTCAAGTACGGACAGCGCATAATCGAATAATTCCATAGTCAAAGGACTCAGCAGCCATTTCAATTGCAAAGCAAAAGATCCTTTCATGAACGCATCTAAGTCTATTTCCCAAGTCCAAATGCTTTTGGATTTCTTTTTCGTTCTACCCATTTTCATATCTGATTTCGTATAAAGTTCTTCCATATATTTTTGTTGGTTTGAGAGAACAGATTCGGGGTTCCCTCGGTTTTGGGCATCTGATGCGAGATCTCTTTGACCTATGGTTTTTTTTTCTTCTTGATTCGCTAATTCAAAATATTTTTTTTCTTTTTCATTTGATAGTAGAAGATCCCCTTTTTTCTTTTTAGTGATATTTTTATTTTGACTAACATCTTCATTCAAATGAAAAAGAAGTGAATGGATTGGTATAAACCCCGGTTTCATTTTATATACATTAAAAAATAACTCAAATTGTGGGAATAACCAAGGTATCGGCTTCGATACAGGACGATTTAGTCTTTCTTCATTCATTCCCATCCAATCAAAGGGGTTTCTTTTCTTTTTTTGATTGGATGGGTTGATTTCTTTATCTTTATTAATTTTGAGATAAAAAAGACCTTTCGTATCCAAATATTTTCTATCTGGATTTTTTATATACATAAAATAATCTTTTCTTATAAAATGAGTAATAGGGATACTCGCCCCCATATCAACAAATTTCGGTTTATGTATGTTGTAATTATATGAGTCCTTCTTATCTTCATAATAAATCGATTGATATGCTAAAAGATCATATCTATACATTTTTTGAAAATGATCGTTTTTATTTAGCAATAACGAAACCTTTTCCTCTCTTTCAGATGAATCCCGTTTGATTAAATTTTGATTTTCAACCCTACAATGTTGATTGACTCTATTTCGCCATTTTTGCGGTACTAATTTAGACCATTTTTGCTCAGAGAAATCGTATGGATAATGACTCTTTAACCAATTTTTCCATTGATTCCTTCCAGAATTCTGAAGTTTATTATGCTTTAATTCGTAAGAAATTATTCCTTGTCTTCGAAAAGAATCTTTTATTTCATTCTTAAGAAATAAAGATGCTCCGTCATATTGAAGGACAGATCTTAACTTATACAAGTTAATAACCTGGGTTTGTGATAATTTGTAAAATACATAGGCCTGTGACACGAGGGATAATTTAAAAGAAACCCCCGACTTCGTCTGAATCTTATGACGAATACGCGAAGGTGAAAGTTTTTTTTGTATAGTTGAAAGACGCTCAATTATCTTTTTCTCTTTTGTATCAAAAATATATTTTTTTTTGAATTTACGAAAAAGTTTGATAATGATCATGGGCCTATAAAGACTATTAGTAAGACGATTAATGATATATGGAAAGCTCTCTAGAAGGATATCCGTGTATATCCTTTCCACGATCCATTTTAAAAAATAATGTGATTTACGGATTAATCGATCATTTCTTCTTTTGAATATCTGAAAAAGATTTTTTAGTGATGCTAATTTTTGAGCACCATAACTTGTTTTGTTAGGACTCATATTTATCTTTAGAGTTCGAAATCCATTTGTCTTGTCTTTTGTAATTCTTTCTATTTGATTTCTGATTGTGCTTGTTCTATCAGTCAGATCTTTCATTTTGATTTCTGTCAGTGAATAATTTGTCCAATCCATAGATCGGGTTTGAATGGATGATTCATGAATAATCTGATTATTTATTATAGAATCTTTTTTTATTTCACTCGAATCCTCTCTCCATTTTTTTTGTTCTTTTGGGACCTTTAGAAACAAAAATTGGGTTCTTTCTTTGAAACTTTTTAGAACTCGAAAACTCCATTTTCTAATTGCTTTTTGGAGTTTTTTCAAAGGGGGTCCAAAATAATAACTAAACAAAATACCAAGTCCTACGAGAGGAGAACCAAAAGGACGGTCAGTTTCCAGTCCCCAAATCGTTAAAAAAGCAGCAGGACTTTCCTGCTTTGCATTTTGATCCCTATGAGAAGGTCGTATCTTAGATCGGTGCCAAGGTTTCAGACGGAAAGGAAATCGTATCATTATTTGTATACCCTCTGTGGCCCAGTTTTGGGGAAAAATTCCGTTTCTTCCTGGTTCTAGTACTGGCATACCATTATAGGTGCATATAACATACACTTCTTTATTCATCTCCCTTATATCCTGCTCCCACTCGGACTCTTGGCGTAATAAGAAACGGACAATATTTTTAGCTAGTATCAACGAAGGTAATACAATAGATTGTCTAAGCCTCGACTGAATTAGTAAAATCAAAGCTCTTATTCCATGAGCATAAATAAGGATATCATAGAGGTCTGATATTCTTTCTCGTGTCCTTTCTATTCGTTCCATTTCCGTCTGCCCGTCCCGCCCCTTTTCCATTTCATTGACTTCTTTTTGAATTTCTTCGTAGCTTTTGTTTTCCTCCATGTACATTTTTTTTTGTTTTTTCAACCTCTTTATTCTTTTTGCTACGCTTCCTTTTATACCCTTTCTAAAAATGTCTTGTATTAGGTCGTAAATCTCAATTACTGATAATATGAATGGTTCGAAAAGAACATCCCAAGAAAATCCTACCCTGTCGAAAAAAAGTGGGGAATACGGATATAAGGGAAACATTTTCCCCGTAAGGGTTTTACGTCTTTGAACACGCATAGAACCTGTGATTATGTCTCGACGAAAATCCGCTTCATAGGGATAATCTATCATATCCACTTCTTCTATTTCATCAGGCTTCGTCATAGTTTTGATACTAGGGTCGGCATTCTCTGCTTCCTCCGGACCCCGCGTAAAAAGAACTATACGTTTCGCTTTCCTCGAGCGAATTTGATGATCTACTATCCACTCTTCCCCCTCTTCCGTTGTTGCAGTTTTTCCGAGTTGTTCTACCTCGCTGAATAATTTGTATGACCATTGGGGGACTTTTTTATTTATTCCAATCGATTTTTTTCGAGTTGTTTTTTCCACGGGAGGAATTATGGCTGTATCGCATATTGTTTGAATGATGGGATCAATTATGACTCTTTCGATTAAAAATTTCAAAACTTTTTCTGGATCTTCTGAATCAATTCGTCTTTGTTCCGGAAATAAAGAAATTCCTTTCAAATTGGATGTTGATTCTTCAGCAAATTCATCGATTAAAAAACTCAATTCTCTTGCTAATGCTTTTTTATCCAATGTATATATTTTCTGTCCCAACTTCTCTTCCAATTTCTGGTCCAATTTCTGGACCAATTTCTCTTCCAATGTAGCTATTTTCCCTTCCAATTTATGGTACAATTCCTCAAAATTATGAACATTAAGTTCCTTACCCTTAAAAAGAAGGATACTATGAACTTTATTGAGTTTATTTATAAAATTTGTCTCTATCGAATTTTTGACTGAAGTTTCATTTAGGATTGAAGGTAAAAAAAATTTGTTAATTATTCCACGATAGGATCCGTTTAAGAGAGGATCATATATTTTAGGCAAGTATTCTTCTTTAGTTTGATTATTGCATAATCGAGTCTTTTTTTCGAGTACATCCAGATAAGGAGATCCTCTGTCTAGGGCTTCAATTCGATCTCTAAACTCGTTCCTTAGGTTCCTCCATTTTTTTTCATTGGTATAAATCCAACAATAAGAATTATGCAGTTCATCATAGAAGAATTTATCCAGTTCATCACAAACGAATTTTTTTGTTGTAAAAAAAGAAAAATAC